CCATATGATCCCATAGCCTTCTTTTAAGGATTCCAATCTGGAAAAAGAATTGATAGCTTGGATTTCTGTTGTATCAATTATCATTTCAACGATCAACTTCTCCCATAATGATATCTATGCTACCTAGTATTGTCATAATATCAGCCAATTTCATTCTTTTAACTAACTGAGGAAGAATTTGCAAGTTTATAAAACCCGGTGGTCGAATTTTCCATCTCCAAGGAAAAACACTCCGATCTCCTATCAGAAAAATTCCCAATTCTCCTTTTGGTGCTTCGACTCTTACATAAAGTTCTTGCTTGGACAATTCAAAAGTTGGAGAAGGTTTTTTACTAATAAATCGATAGTCAAAATCATTCCACTCAGGGTCTTTTATTCTATCAAAGCGTCGGATTTCTAAATTCTCATAGGGCCCCCCTGGAATTCCTTCCAGAGCCTGTTGGATAATTTTTATGGATTCTGTCATTTCACTGATTCGTACTAAATACCGAGCTAACGAATCCCCTTCTTTTTGCCATTGAATCTCCCAATCAAATTCGTCGTAACACTCATAACGATCAACTTTACGAAGATCCCATTGTATTCCGGAAGCTCGTAGCATTGGCCCTGATAAACCCCAATTTAGTGCTTCTTCTGCGCCAATAATGCCCACCCCTTCAACTCGTTCTAAAAAAATGGGATTGCGTGTAATAAGCTTTTGATATTCAGCAACTCCGGTTAAAAAATAATCACAAAAATCCAAACATTTATCTATCCAGCCATGAGGTAGATCAGCAGCGACTCCTCCGATACGAAAATAATTATGCATCATGCGCATACCGGTGGTAGCTTCGAATAGGTCATATATCAATTCTCGTTCTCGAAAAATATAGAAGAAAGGGGTTTGTGCCCCAATATCTGCCATAAAAGGGCCAAGCCATAACAAATGGGAAGCGATACGACTCAACTCCAACATAATAGCTCTGATATAGCTAGCCCTTTTAGGTACTTGAATATTCCCTAGCTGTTCGGGTCCATTTACGGTTATTGCTTCTGTGAACATAGTAGCTAAATAATCCCAACGCGTTACATAAGGCAAATATTGTATAATTGTTCGATTTTCCGCAATTTTCTCCATCCCTCTGTGTAAATAACCCAATATTGGTTCACAGTCAATAACATCTTCACCATCGAGAGTAACAATCAGTCGAAGAACACCATGCATTGATGGGTGGTGGGGGCCCATATTGACTATCATGAAGTCCTTTCTTGTAGTTGGTGCAATCATAAGTTTTTTTCCGAGTCATTCTTCCATGCATTGCTGAAAGTAAAAAGAAGTTCATCACAATGTAAACGACTAAGCTCAAATGGTATCACGCTTCAAATTAAGGAGTTTTTATCTCTATCTCTCGAATATCCAACTCATCAATTAATTCAATATAGCGTCCTCTATTTTTTTTTGACAAATAGGCCAGCAGTCGTTGACGTTTTCCCAAAATTTTTCGCAAACCTCTCTGAGATGAAAAGTCTTTTTTGTGCAATTCCAAATGTGAAGTAAGTCTCTTTATCTTAGTGGTGAAACTGAATACTTGAAATTCAACAGACCCTCTGTTTTCTTCGTTTTCTTTTTGAGAAATAACCGAAATGAATGAATTTTTGACCATAAAAAAAATTCTCCTTTCCCTTTTTACAGATATGGATTTTACCGATCAGTAATAATAATGCCATTAATTTGAATGTGGTATATACAATAATCTAATCCGAATTTCTTTATGAACTGCTAATTTTCTGAATTCAAATCAATCAATCCACTTTCAAATTTTAGATAGGAATAGAAAAGGATTGGTACATTTTCGCATCGAAGAATTTAGACCTAAAATGAAGAAGGTTCTGTTGATTCATTTCGAGATCTAATTGAGACATTATCCAATTTCGTATTGGATACTAGAATGAAATGTGAGACAAGACATGTGATCTGTGTATTTGTGTGCTTTCAGATACCCTATATTTTCTATCTATCCTATTTCAGATACCCTATATTATATATAGGGTATAGGATAGATAGAAAAAGTGTATTATCCCCGAATTTTCAATCGTGGATAAAGATGTATTCTTAACATACTGAAACGACTGCCATTATTGGTATCAAACCAATAACGATTCATACAAGCTAAATCTTCTAATCGATAATTAGGCCAAAGAAAGTGCTTTAATTTCTTTAATTGGAATTTCTTTTTCTCTCTAGCAAGATGGTTATTGTCATGTGAAACTTGTCTGCTGTTTTTTACGTTCTTTCGGTTCCAAAATACTGGATTTCTATCTACATCATTTCTATTCTTTGAATTCAAAGAAATTTGAATTCTGAATTCTCTACGACGTCTAAACGAGAAAATATTTTCAGGAACAAGTAAACCTAAATGATTTTTGTCTATATTTCTACTACTTCTTCTGTCATGTCTTAAAAGAGCTTCTTCAAGTCTTAAAAGAGCTTCTTCAAAACGCTTTTTGTCTCTATTTCTACTTATTCTGTCATGTGATAAAATAGCTTTATCAAAAAGTTTCTTAGAAAGATATCTTTTCTCTTGGTATTTCGTTTGGTCCTTACTCTTATGAACCAACGAAGTACCTGTGGTTTGATACATAATAAATTGTCCATCTTTTGTTCCAGACAGACGAATGGGTTCTACAGTAAATGCTCCTCTTTCCATGAATTCTGTCAAATTCTGAATCAGCATGATATCCAAACTCATTTCTCTCTTTTGAATCGAGGCTAGAATAATTTTTCTTGGATCTATCAGTCTAAGCAGGAGACAATACATCCTGATATTATTGATCATTTTTTGAGTCAAAGTCTCGCCGAATTTCAATTGAAAAAGAAAATAACGTTTCAGGAATAAATCTAGTTCTGTTTCTGCGATGTTTTTTTTTTTTTTCTTTTTCCCTTTTTTCATGTCTGATCTTGCATAATTTTCTTCAATATCTTTTTGTTGTGGGAGAACGGATTTAAGATCTCCTCGGCTTGTGGATTCTTTTTCTTCTTGATTTCGATACTTTTCTATCCAAAAACTTCCTTCATTGATCTTTTCCTTTTCAGTACTACTAGTATTATTCAAAAGGAATTTTCTTGCTATAAACCAAGGTTTCGTTTTATATGCATTAGAAAGTAACACAAATTCTGGGAAGAACCAAAGTTCCTGATTCGATATGGGATGCTTTAGCATTTTTTCATTCATTCCCATCCAATCAAAAAATCCGTTTGAATTTGGTGGATTGATTTCTGGAATCTTAGCTGGAATCCTAAGATTAAGATAAAAAAGATCATTTTTATGAATTATTTCATAATTATTAATAAGAACTTTTTTCCTTTGATTCCTATTGGTATCGATCGTGCTCCAGGCCTCAATATCGACTTTTTTTCTAAGATCAAAATGGAGAATTCTCCAATCCAAATATCTTGTATCGACCATTTTTTCCGGAATATGGACCTTTCCTAGATAATTCTTCATAGGGACGTTCACCAGCATATCAAAAAGGGTTTCTTTAGCCGTTTTATAAGAAATCTCTTGGTTCGTATTTCCTTGAAACGGAGATCTATAAAAACAGCATTCCCTTTTATTTTCATAATTAAGAAATTGATATGATAAAAGATCATATCTATAGGATTTTTGAAAATTTTCTTTTTGATTAGATAATGAATCTACTTCAAATTGTTTTTGTTTTTTGAAATGAATTAATTGGTCTTGACATTTGCTAAAATTTTCATTTTTAGCTATACGACGCTGATGAACTGTATTTCGCCATTTTTCTGGTATTAATCTAGACCATCTGATCTGAGATAAATCGTATTGATAATGTCCTCTTAACCCTCTTAAGCAGGTTTTCCAGTGATTCATTTCATAACTCGAATGACCCATTCCTTGTGTTTCAAAAGGAGCCTTTATTTCGGGCTTAAGAAAAAAAGGGCTTCCTTGATGTTGAAGAACAGATTTATACGAGTTACTAAGTTGATGTGATAATTTGTAAAATACATATGCTTGTGACACGCAGGATAATTCATAAAAAAGATGTGAAATTATATTACTATTTCTAATAGAATCAAGTGCCTTTTTGATAGTAGAAATAATTGGATTTTTCTTTTTTTTATTCATTTTTTCTTCTTCATTATTCATTTTTTCTTCTTCATTATTAGAAATGCATTTTTTTTTTGTTGATTCAAGAGAAAGTTCTGTATTCATTCTGGGAATATTCATGATAGATAAAAAGATATCTGTGTATATTCTTTGAATGAAAGATTTGAAAAACAGGGGTAATTTAGCGATTAATCCAGCAGTTCTTCTTTTTAATATTTGCCATTTTTCGAATCTTTTAGCATTATAACTTGTTTTGTTAGGACTAAGATTATTGATTCTTGGAGTTACTTTTTTTTTCTCTTTTGTGATTCTTTCTACTTGATTTCGAATTGTACTTGTTCTATCAGCGAGATCCTTCATTTTTTTTTCTGTCACTGAAGAATTTTTCCAACTCGGAGATGTAATTTGATTAAATGATTCGTGAATTATCTGATTGCTAATTATGGAATCTTTTTCTTCTTTAATTTCACTCGATTCATATACTTCTACTTCTTTTAACCGCAATAATCGAATTGGATTTACTTTTGAAAGTTCTTTTATTATTCTTGTTATAAAAATAAGACTTTTGATAACCCAATTGTTTGTTTCTTTTGAAGCTTGTTGAAATAATTTTGTTTTTCCTTTGAAAACTATTCGAGCTTGCTGTAATTTTCGAATTTTTTTTTCGAGTTCCTTTAAAACGGGTTTAAAAAAGGAAGGTTGTTTTCGGGGCGAACCAAAAGGACGTCGAGCTTCCCTTCCCCAAACTGTTAAAAAACTAAAATCCTCTTTGTTTTGCATTAGATCTTTCTCAGAGGATCCTAGGTTCGATTTGTGCCAAGGTTTCAAACGGAAAGGAAATAAGATTTTTATCTGAATACCGTCCACGAACCAATCTTTCGGAAATTCTGT